TGAAGGATTTGATTACTCAATATTCGAGTGGAATGGATTCACAATAATTCTAAAAAAATTCAGAATTTTCTATTTCATAATCATTCCTAATTTCATTCTAAAAAATAAATAAAGAACCTATATTATGGTATGGGTTCTGTGATTAATCGTTTGCTATGTCAGTATCTATACGTGTGTATTAGATGTATAAAGCCTTTCTTTCTCTAATTTAGTAATTTAGAGGGAGTTTCACTACTAACACAACGTAATTACACCTCGATTCGTTAGAACAGCTTCCATTGAGTCTCTGCACCTATCCTTTTCCTTTGGGTTCTAGTTTGAGAACCACTTGTTTTTTCAAAAAAGGGATTTGGCTCAGGATTGCCCATTTTTCATTCCAGGGTTTCTCTGAATTTGGAAGTTACCACTTAGCAGGTTTCCATACCAAGGCTCAATACAATCAAGTCCGTAGCGTCTACCGATTTCGCCATATCCCCATTGTCCTTTTTTTCTTTGAAACCAGGATTCCTTGTGTAATTTCCTACATCTCTTAGTTTTTTTTTGAATCATTGAATTCATTATTCGACGTAGTCTAGCAGCTCGTCTCTATTCAAGAGACCCCGCTTATTGCAATTCAGAATTGAATTGATTCTACCGTTGATATATTTGCAATTCAATCGGAATCAATATATCCAAAAGTTTTTCTCTCCCCCACCCCCTTCTTTCCTTTTTTAGAATATTCAAAATCATACTATAACGCTTGATATTCATTCTTTTTTTTTTTCTAAGTAGAATTTCCAATTTCGAACTAGTTAATAACTAAGATTAATAATTAAGATTTGCCATTTTACAGATTTCCTATATATATTTCTATTTGTTACACTATTTCTGTTATATAAGCCCACTTAGCTCAGAGGTTAGAGCATCGCATTTGTAATGCGAGGGTCATCGGTTCAAATCCGATAGTCGGCTTTTTTCTCTATTGATGTTCCATGAAAAAGAATCCCTTTTTTTTTCTCCGAATTAAATGGAGAATCCAGAGTCCATTATGTCGTTTCTACCTTACAATTTTGCTAGATACAAAACAGTAAAATAAATAATATATATACAAAAAATTCAGATGTTGATGAAATTCCATTTTTTGTGGTACTTTAGTAGATTTTACTCTGTTTATCCTTTAGTTTAATTCAGTTTTAATTTCGATGTATTCTGTAATGTAAATACAATGAAATTTATTGTGTAAAATGGAATTTCAATAAAAAAAGGAGTCTTCATGTCCCGTTATCGAGGACCTCGTTTAAAAAAAATACGCCGTCTGGGAGCTTTACCAGGACTCACTAGAAAAACGCCTAAATCCGGAAGTAATCTGAAAAAGAAATTCCATTCTGGGAAAAAAGAGCAATATCGTATCCGTCTTCAAGAAAAACAGAAATTGCGTTTTCATTATGGTCTGACAGAACGACAATTACTTAGATATGTACATATCGCTGGAAAAGCAAAAAAGTCAACAGGTCAAGTTTTACTACAATTACTTGAAATGCGTTTGGATAATATTGTTTTTCGATTGGGTATGGCTTCAACCATTCCTGAGGCCCGGCAATTAGTTAATCATAGACATATTTTAGTTAATGGTCGTATAGTTGATATACCAAGTTTTCGTTGCAAACCCCGAGATATTATTACTACGAAGGATAACCAAAGATCAAAACGTCTGGTTCAAAATTCTATTGCTTCATCCGATCCTGGCAAATTGCCAAAGCATTTGACGGTTGATACATTGCAATATAAAGGACTAGTACAAAAAATCCTAGATAGAAAGTGGGTCGGTCTGAAAATAAATGAGTTGTTAGTTGTAGAATATTACTCTCGTCAGACTTGAGCTTAACGCAAAAGGAAAGGTTCATAGAATTTTTTATCCCCTTCCCCTTTCCCTGAACTAAATCGACCTAAGGCTCTTAATTCGTATTTTCCCATTCACCTAGCAGAAATAGATTAACCTTAGGATCTTTTTTCTTTTTTGTTATATTTTACATACCAAAGTAATTTGCTTAAGAGAATTCTATTAAATAAAGGTATTATTGCTCAAATAAATTGTTATTTGATACATTGTGATCGGTAACGTTGATGAATTAAGAGAAACGGAAAGAGAGGGATTCGAACCCTCGGTAAACAAAAGTCTACATAGCAGTTCCAATGCTACGCCTTGAACCGCTCGGCCATCTCTCCTACATAATCTTATTATGGAAAATAAACTGAGTGAATAGCGAGTTTTCGTATTCCTGCAGTACAGGTACAGCCACAACCGTTCGGGGATTCCATGGCTCTATTGGAAAAATTCTTTTTTTTATCTAAGTGTAAGGATCCCTTATTTTTTTTTTTTTTACTAGGAATTCCGCTCCCTCAAAAGTTTTTCTTTGGAGAAAACCCAAATAAAAAGAGAATAGAAGAATCCTTATTATTCCATAAGAAAATAAAGGAACCAAGGAACCCTAGAATTCTATTTGCATAAGGTATGTTACGCCATACAATCTAAATAAAAAGGGTATGGGATAATTAATGACTTTGAAAACGCGAAATAGCTGATGACAGAAGTTGTTGTTGAGAAATAGGAAAGTGGAATGAAATCAAATCTTAGTCAAATATTTCATATCTCTTCTTGTCCAAACAGAAGGAAAAGGAGACAATTTGAGCTGAGTGGAAAATCCATACCTTTCTTATCCATTTAGAGCATATGGAGCGATTTATAAGTTTTTATGTTATTTTGTGATAGAATGAAAAGAATTCTATATAGAATGGATTGGGAATTATGCCTAGATCCCGTATAAATGGAAATTTCATTGATAAGACCTCCTCGATTGTAGCCAATATTTTATTGCAAATAATTCCGACAACCTCAGGGGAAAAAAGGGCATTTACTTATTATAGAGATGGTGCGATTTGACTCTTTTTTTTTTAGGCCTACCTACATCTCAGTCTTACGAGAAAGAGAGGGGGTTCGCATAGAGAGAACAAAATTAGTAAAGGAAACCCACGCTTGGGGGAGGTGAGGTGAACTAACAATTCCTTCTGTCGTGTATCCTCGATTGATGCGGCCTTAGATGCTTCAATTGTAGATTTGAGTATTGAGCGAAAGGTTACACCTACAGGATAGGTTCTGTATTACAGGCTAATCCTACTCTACTAGGACCAATAGGCAGCATAGGGGAGAAAAGCACTACACCTCGAAATAGGAATCAACAAGAGAAAAACTTTGTTAGAAATTAACCCTTTCCTGATCGGTATCAGGGTTGGGAAGAATGGTTAGGATAGCAAACAACCATCGGGTTTGTACGTTGGATACCCTTATAACCATCAAAGGTCGTTGAAGTGGCTAATTCCTCTAAATAGGAGGCGTTGAGAACAAAGAAATTCCTGGAGCTATCGTTTTCCTCTAGCATTAATAGAATTCATTGGTGTTAAGAAAAACCTCTTGGGGGAAGGTTGGCTAGAGATTTCTTGGAAAAATACCAGCCCCTTTCGGTCCATAATGAGATGGAACTAATTCTATTTTTATTCTATAGATTTTTTGCTTAGTACTATGTACAGAAAGAAGGGAGGAGCCGTATGAGATGAAAACCTCATGTACGGTTTTGGAACGGAGATTTTTTGAATTTGAATAGAATGAACGACCGTAACGGATGTTGGCTCAATCCGAAGGAAATTATGCGGAAGCTTTGCAGAATTATTATGAAGCTACGCGACTAGAAATTGATCCCTATGATCGAAGTTATATACTATATAACATCGGCCTTATACACACAAGCAATGGAGAGCATACAAAGGCTTTGGAATATTATTTCCGGGCGCTAGAACGAAACCCCTTCTTACCGCAAGCTTTTAATAATATGGCCGTGATCTGTCATTACGTGCGACTATCTCCACTATAGAAAGAAAGAAGAAAAAAAGATGCAATTTTCTAGTAAATACTAGAAAAAGGGCTTTCTACATAGGGATCGTCAAAACAATGATTTTCCCCTATCAGCTGTAGGAAGGAAGAACACTTCACGAGAATCAAAATAAGAAGAAAGTCGAGCCTATACTACTACTCTATGGATAAAGTCTCAAATTGATAGAGAAAGCACCGTAAAGATCAATTAGTGAGCGACTGGGTCGATACAACTAAAAAAAACTGCTTAATTATACCATGATATGGGGCATAATTTAGGAATCTGCTTATGTAATAGAGCCGATCCACTAAAGGATTAAGCAGCGGTGTAGTATCAGATCCCAAAGATAGTAAGTTCTTTTTTCTTTCTTATGGGAAAAAGTCTTTTTCAAGGATTCTATAGAAATTTCATATATGAAAGACACGAAACCGAGATAGTTACCTTTCAGAAAATTCGAACGAAGGATATGGGTCTATCTATGCTTCATTCTTCTGAAGGTGGGAGAAAAGATCAGACTGATTATTGATCAAAATTAGGGTTTGAAACTTAGGTAATTAACTTCTTCTGCTTAACCCAAGAAGAAATTGGATCGATTTTTGAGAAATCGAATTCAGTTAAGATAGGGGAAATTAAGATAGCAATTTCTGAGCCGTATGAGGTAGGAAACTCTCAAGTACGGTTCTAGGGGAAGGAACTGCCTATTCCGACCGAGGAGAACAGGCCATTTTACAGGGCGATTCAGAAATTGCGGAAGCTTGGTTTGATCAAGCTGCTGAGTATTGGAAACAAGCTATAGCGCTTACTCCGGGAAATTATATTGAAGCACAGAACTGGTTGAAGATTACGAAGCGCTTTGAATTTGAATAAGACCACTCTTCATTTTCATAAAATGGGCGGTTTGGTTGTTGATCCATTAATCAAATAATTTTGGTAGGAAGATCGAATCAAGAATTTCATTATATCCCTTTCTTCTACCTTCGATTTTATATCATTTCGATTTTATATCCTATTTCATAAGGATAAACAATAGGGATATGCTCTAGAACAGAGGTAATAAAGTAAATAAAAGGGGACAATCTAAATATTCCTACCTAAAGGACGATTTTTTGAATAATTCTAATGAGTTTCTTGGAATTTGGAATCGATTTATATTATGCTCACTCAAGGAAAGTAGATGTAGGGCTTATACCCTAAAAAAAAATACACTAGCTTCTTAAATTAAAACGTAAAAAAGAATCTTTTTTTGTTACGTCGGGAAATAATTTTCCAGGATAACCAATGTCCGTTAGGCACCTAATCCTTATGTCATAATAGATCCGAACACTTGCCTCGGATTGACTTCAATATATAATTGCTCCAGTGAATAACTAAAAAAAATAGAAGGGCGGTAGATAGTAAAGAAAAGGACTAATCATAATATCTATCCTTCAAAGATTCACTAAAAAGACAGTTGGCGGGTCTCTTTGTATGTCTTGTCCGGAAAGAGGAGGACTTAATGATTATTCGTTCGCCGGAACCAGAAGTTAAAATTGTTGTGGATAGGGATCCTGTAAAAACATCTTTTGAGGAATGGGCCAGACCCGGGCATTTCTCAAGAACAATAGCTAAGGGCCCCGATACTACTACTTGGATCTGGAACCTACATGCTGATGCTCACGATTTCGATAGTCATACCGGTGATTTGGAGGAGATCTCTCGAAAAATCTTTAGTGCTCATTTCGGTCAACTCTCCATTATCTTTCTTTGGTTGAGTGGCATGTACTTCCACGGTGCCCGTTTTTCCAATTATGAAGCATGGCTAAGCGATCCTACTCACATTGGACCCAGTGCTCAGGTAGTTTGGCCAATAGTAGGGCAAGAAATTTTGAATGGTGATGTAGGCGGGGGTTTCCGAGGAATCCAAATAACCTCCGGGTTTTTTCAGATTTGGCGAGCATCTGGAATAACTAGTGAGTTACAACTCTATTGTACCGCAATCGGTGCATTGATTTTTGCATCGTTAATGCTTTTTGCTGGTTGGTTCCATTATCACAAAGCCGCTCCCAAATTGGCCTGGTTCCAAGATGTAGAATCCATGTTGAATCACCACTTAGCGGGGTTATTAGGACTTGGGTCTCTTTCTTGGGCGGGACACCAAATCCATGTATCTTTACCGATTAACCAATTTCTTGACGCTGGGGTTGATCCTAAAGAGATACCACTTCCTCATGAATTTATCTTGAATCGTGACCTTTTGGCTCAACTTTATCCTAGTTTTGCCGAAGGAGCAACCCCCTTTTTCACCTTGAATTGGTCCAAATACGCAGAATTTCTTACTTTTCGCGGAGGACTAGATCCAATAACCGGTGGCCTATGGTTGAGCGATATTGCGCACCATCATTTAGCTATTGCTATTCTTTTCCTGATCGCTGGTCATATGTATAGGACCAACTGGGGTATTGGTCATGGACTTAAAGATATTTTGGAGGCTCATAAAGGCCCATTTACAGGACAAGGCCATAAGGGTCTCTATGAAATCCTAACAACGTCATGGCATGCTCAATTATCTCTTAACCTAGCTATGCTAGGCTCTACAACTATTGTTGTAGCTCATCATATGTACTCTATGCCCCCCTACCCATACCTAGCTACTGACTATGGTACACAACTTTCCTTGTTCACACACCACATGTGGATTGGCGGATTTCTAATAGTTGGTGCTGCTGCACATGCAGCCATTTTTATGGTAAGAGACTATGATCCAACTACTCGATACAACGATCTATTAGATCGCGTCCTTAGACACCGCGATGCAATCATATCCCACCTTAACTGGGTATGTATATTTCTAGGTTTTCACAGTTTTGGCTTGTACATTCATAATGATACCATGAGTGCTTTAGGCCGTCCCCAAGATATGTTTTCGGATACCGCCATACAATTACAACCCATCTTTGCTCAATGGGTACAAAATATCCATGCTGACGCGCCTGGCGTAACAGCTCCTGGTGCAACAACAAGTACCAGCTTAACGTGGGGAGGTGGCGAGTTAGTAGCTGTAGGCGGCAAAGTCGCTTTGTTACCTATTCCATTAGGAACCGCAGATTTTTTAGTCCATCACATTCACGCATTTACCATCCATGTGACTGTATTAATACTTTTGAAAGGTGTTTTATTTGCTCGTAGTTCCCGTTTGATACCTGATAAAGCAAATCTTGGTTTTCGATTCCCTTGCGACGGGCCTGGACGAGGGGGAACATGTCAAGTCTCCGCCTGGGATCATGTTTTCTTAGGTCTATTCTGGATGTACAATGCAATTTCGGTAGTCATTTTCCATTTCAGTTGGAAAATGCAGTCGGATGTTTGGGGTACTGTAAGCGATCAAGGGATAGTAACTCATATCACAGGGGGAAACTTTGCACAGAGTTCCATTACGATTAATGGTTGGCTCCGAGATTTCTTGTGGGCACAGGCATCCCAAGTAATTCAGTCTTATGGTTCTTCATTATCTGCATATGGTCTTTTTTTCTTAGGCGCTCATTTTGTCTGGGCTTTTAGTTTAATGTTTTTATTTAGTGGCCGTGGTTATTGGCAAGAACTCATTGAATCTATCGTT